CCTTTCAATTGGTTGGTATTTTTGCCTATCCTCGTATCTTTCAAAAATTGAAACTTAGGGAAGTACTTTCTAAACATATGTAGAAAAAGAACATATTTCATTTAGCCCTTTCATGCCTACTATAACTAGTTATTTCGGTTTTCTACTAGCAGCTTTGACTATAACCTCAGCTCTATTTATCGGCTTGAGCAAGATACGACTTATTTGAAATTAATTAAATGAACAATTCATACAAAAATCTTTCTGTGATAGTTCATATATTCTATAGTTCCTTACCGTATCAATTTCCAATTTTTGGTCATTGAGATTTAGAGTCAATACGGATTACTATTTATATTTAAGCATAGATATTACCTCCCCTTTCCCCTCTCAAACAAATTGAAATGATTGAAGTTTTTCTATTTGGAATCGTCTTGGGTCTAATTCCTATTACTTTGGCTGGATTATTTGTAACTGCATATTTACAATACAGACGTGGTGATCAGTTGGAACTTTGATTAATTAACATCCCTTTTTTGATTGACCTCCTACTTCCTTTAATTCGCGGGAGGTCAAAATTAGATTGGTTTCATTTTTTCGGTGGTAATTTTCGACCTAGCGCGACTAACAAGAACACAGAATCACGCTCTGTAGGATTTGAACCTACGACATCGGGTTTTGGAGACCCACGTTCTACCGAACTGAACTAAGAGCGCTTTATTATCACAATGAATATTTTGTGACCCCAATACGTCTTGCATATATACTATCATAAAATTAAAGATTTTTTATGTATATCCAATTTTCTTTTAATCGATCTCAATTGATCCCCCGTTACTGTTCAAAGTAATAGGTAGGGATGACAGGATTCGAACCCGCGACATTTTGTACCCAAAACAAACGCGCTACCAAGCTGCGCTACATCCCTTTCAATTGGTCTACAGTGTCATTGTAGAGAATCCCTGTTTTGTTTTCCATATCTTTATTTCTTCCATTGATATACACAAATATCTTGTCATTTCTTCTTTTTGGTCTCATATAACATATAATTATATTAAAAATAGTAAAAGACTTCTATTATATTAAAGTATGAAATAAATATGAGACCCTGTAAAAAATGACTATTTTTCGAGAATTTCTGGCCTAAAGGGGCATATTTGTTTCTTTTAAGATTCAGAAAAGTACGATCTATTTTGTACATTTCAACTTGAATTAGGAATTCCGCGTACAAATACAAGCGGTCAGTCATTAAGTACATATACACATCTGGTTATATATGTATTAGCATTATGTATTAGAAATAATAAAGAAGGAGGAGAATTTAAAATGCGAGATCTAAAAACATATCTCTCCGTGGCACCGGTAGTAAGTACTCTATGGTTCGGGTCTTTAGCAGGTTTATTGATAGAGATCAATCGTTTTTTTCCGGATGCGTTGATATTCCCCTTTTTTTCATTCTAGTTATTGATATGGTAGGGGGGGAAGAGGATTAGAGATAGAATCAAATATCTGTAACTAATCCCTTCCCTTCTTTTTTTTTTTTTCGAATATACGTTAGAAAAACAAAAAGGGGATTCCCCCTCTGTGAAACTAGTAATTCGGGCCAGGCTCAAATTTAAATAAAATTAATAAAAAATAGAGTAAAATGTGATGGTTGGGGCAACAATATCATACAAGATACTTAAATAAAAATTAAATGCTGTACGGCAATTTAAAATTCTAAATCGAGTAATATAGTTAGAAATCATTATATTACTTACTTATTAATATATTGTTATTATTACTATATTGATTTATATTGATTTATTGCAACGAAACCTTTCTTTCATAATTCGATTTCGAGCTACCTGTTTTTTTTTGTTCCTTTCTTCTTCCTCGTTTCGGATCGGAAAATCAAAGAGTTGAATGAATCAAAAACCAAAGGAGGCTCATGGCCAAGGGTAAAGATGTCCGAGTAACGGTGATTTTGGAATGTACCAGTTGTGTTCGAAATCGTGTTAATAAGGAATCAACGGGCATTTCCAGATATATTACTCAAAAGAATCGACATAATACGCCTAGTCGATTGGAATTGAGAAAATTCTGTCCCTGTTGTTACAAACATACGATTCACGGGGAGATAAAGAAATAGATCGAACCGGTCACTCGTGTGTCAGTCTTCCGTTCCAAGGAAGATCAAAAATGACATATTAGATATATCTAATATATAACAATATATAATATATATTAATTTGAATATAAACAAACCAAATCCTATTTCGATCAGATCAACCGTGATGGAGAATTAAGAAATAGGATTAGGATCTTTTCTTTAGGATAAGGAATAAACAAACCATGGATAAATCCAAGCGAATCTTTCTTAAATCCAAGCGATCTTTTCGTAGGCGTTTGCCTCCGATCCAATCGGGGGATCGAATTGATTATAGAAACATGAGTTTAATTAGTCGATTTATTAGCGAACAAGGAAAAATATTATCTAGACGGGTGAATCGATTGACCTTAAAACAACAACGATTAATTACTATTGCTATAAAACAAGCTCGTATTTTATCTCCGTTACCTTTTCTTAATAATGAGAAACAATTTGAAAGAAGCGAGTCAACCGCTAGAACTACTGGTTTTAGAACCAGAAAAAAATAGGCTGACTCTTGAATTGAATCAAAAAAAATCCCAATCCAAACTCAAATGCGGATTGACGCTTTTTTTTTCTAAAAATAGGAAATCCAGATTTGATTGTCGTGTCGTTTGAAAAAAAAAAAAATTGGGGAAGAATAGAAGAATAAGAAATATTTTTTATTCAACATGTTTCTTCATTTTCATTTTGACGACTTTTTCATATTTTATCATACTAATTTCTACTCTACCTTCCCAGAGTTCATTCTCCAGGGAACTCCATTTAAACCATTCCAACGGATTCCCTTCACTCTCTTTATTTTATGATCTCATTGGAAATCATATAAAGACAACTCTTATTTAATATAGCTATTTGTGCAAGTATTTTACGATTAAGAAGCAATTGTTTCTTGTACAGATTGTGTATTAATTTACTATAACTAAAGTATACTTTATTGTCTCGAATTACTGCATTTATACGAGTAATCCACAAACGACGAAAATCTCTCTTTTGTCTACCCCTATCCCGATGAGCCGAAACCAAAGCTCTTATTTTCTGTTGAGTAATAGTCCGAGTAAGTCTTGAATGAGCCCCTCGAAAAGTTGATGCAAATAAACGGATTTTTGTTCTACGTCTTCGAGCTATATACCCTCGTTTAATTCTGGTCATTGAATAAATGAAACTTTGATGAATAACTAATCGATTTCCTTTCTTTCAGTTATTCCCTTCCCGTGTCCTAGTCTATTAATAACAAAACGGATTCTTCCAATGTATAAAATAAAAATTCCAATGGCTTTTGCTACTCTAACCTTCCCGACCACGATTTTTTTCTAGGCATTTCGCCTAGAAATCAAAATTGTATTGATACTAGGTATCAAAAACACATAGTAAATAAAAAAGTAATAAATAAAAATGGATTATAGTGGGTTCCATCGTTTCTATGGTTACTTCTTAAACGGCGAGGTCCTCTCTATACACCGGAGCCCTTCCTTCATTTAATCAATGTTATTGTTAACTTGTACAGTTCACACCCTTTGGCTCTACCCATAATTATCTAGTACTAGGTCTTTCACAACGAGATCTATTTATACAGTAACGGTATTTAATTATGAAGATTTGCTGAGTAGCTGACCCTGTTAGTCCGTTCTTGCAAGAATAAGGCCTAAAATTTTGACTTTTTAAAATAAGATTTCCCCTGCTTAATGAATACCATTTGCTATCAATGGGGAATCCTTTCTCATCTTAAATTTAAAATTGAGGTGATTGGATTTGCACCAACGGGAACCATACATTTGATACCCCAATCGAAGGATAGATCTTTTTTTAAGATATTGAATATTCAATGGAGTTCGTCCATTCTATTCTATCCTACTCACTGGTACGGATCGGTGATACTGGATCAATTGTTTTCTTTCTTTTGTCCTAGTCCATGGTCTGAACGAGTCGCACATACACCCTAGTACATGTTCCTCGTCGCTGAGGACATCCTCCAAGAGCGGGGGATTTCGTGACATTTCTGATTGGCTGTCTTGTGTTTCTAATAAGTTGTTTAATAGTTGGCATGTTGAATCATATATATAATGGGCTGGTTTAGATCGATCTTAACCGGATGCTTAGGAATTCTTTTTTTTTCTATATTTTCAATTTCTATATTAAGAAATGAATAAATAGAATATTAAATCCGGTAAGAAGATAAAATACCAAATCACGAATTCATGTGAAATCCTTGTTCTTTTTCTTTTTTATTCAGTCGCTACAAGATCAACAATTCCATGAGCTTGGGCTTCTGTTGCTGACATAAAAACATCTCTTTCCATGTCTTCGGATACAACCCATAGGGGTTTGCCTGTCCTTTGTGCATAAACCCTTGTGATGGTTTCGCGCAGCTTCAGCAGCTCTTCCGCTTCCAGGACAAATTCTCCCGTCTGTGCCTCATAAAAAGAACTAGCAGGTTGATGGATCATTACCCTGATAATATATGATATAACATAAAAAATGTTTCTTCTATCTCGCATGATGAAAGTGAGGAGATAAAGAATAATCAAAAAGATATAATTGAACAACCGTACAGGCATCTTTTGCGCATTGCATACGGCTCTATAATGGAATTCGCTTTTTTTACCTTACCTTACTTACATCGAAGAAATATAAATGATAGGGTCTATCAGACTCGGGTTGGTAAATGATCCAATAACCATCCTTCCTTTTGTAGTAGTTCAAAAATACTATAAAAATACTATGATGGTTCCGTTGCTTTATATATTTATTTCGTCTGTTATTTAGCAATCCCAAAGTTTCTTTTTTTTTTTTTTCAAATAAAAAAACAAGATTTATTTTCATATTCTTTCATAACCTAAAAATTGTTAAGATTAAGAGCCCCTGCTGTGAAAACAAAAAAGTTTGTGACGCTGAAATAGGCCTCCCGATAGATTGGCTAAAATCGAAAATGCCTTTTTATCTCATACTACTCTTTCGATACGTAATCTAAGGGTTTAAAAAAAATTTCTCATATCGAATTCGAAGTGCCATGCTATTATTACTTAATATTCATATAGTGCGAAGGCATAGTTTTCTTTTTTTCTCTCAAATCAAATAAAAAACTCATTGGCGCCGAGCGTGAGGGAATGCTAGACGTTTGGTAATTTCCCCTCCAACAAGAATAAAAGATCCCATCGAAGCGGCTAATCCCATGCATATTGTCTGTATATCTGGTCGCACAAATTGCATAGTATCATAAATAGCTACTCCGGGTATTACCCATCCGCCAGGAGAGTTTATAAACAAATACAGATCTTTGGTATCATCCTCTATGCTGAGATATACCATAAGACCAATAAGTTGATTCGAGATCTCGCTATCAACCCCTTGGCCTAAAAAAAGTAATCTTTCTCGATAAAGTCGGTTGATTGGGATAAAATGGTATCCCTTAGAAACCGTACATGCACCTTTTGATGCATACGGTTCAACAAAAATCATGAAAAAAAGGAATCAATGTGTAGATTCTAGCTTTTTTTTCCTAACAGGTTTTTTTAACTTATAAAATGGACTTTTCTTTCATTTTTCAAGAAAGATGGGTTTTGGCCTGTTTTGTTTATCTAAAAAAAATGGCTAAACTTATCTGACTAACTTCTCATTGATGTATTGTTTCATCGAGATACAATCTAAATCGCGATGTAATTTTCTTGTTCCTGACTGGGCTTCTTCAATTTTTTTAGGTTTATGCTCTACTCCGAGTAAAGATCCGCCCGATTTGGATTTGTACATATAGGACAAATGCCCCAATACCACGTCCTTTTGCTATGACTTCCCCATTTTTTTTTTTTCAATTTATTTCATGTCTTCCAACAAATATTCAACGCATTTATCATATTACTCGATTGATTAACAGTTTGAGATCACTTCTATTTCGAAATATCTAAATAAATAGAAATAACTAAAATATGATATAAATATGATATTAAGTCGTAATCATAAATATATTTATTACCAATTGGTTTTCTTTCTAAACGGAGCCTGGATACTTCATTTGATTGGTCTAACCAAGCCAACCATAAATTATTCTAATTGATAATATTAGTCCGTATACCCTCCCTAAAAAATGGATCTAATTGCACTTCACGCTCCAAATTTTTGATAATTGAATCAATCTTTCTCGGGCGAAAGAGGGGATATCTCGATCGGGGAAGAGAACGGGGAAATACCGTATGCCCAATATATCTGACAAGTCGCACTATACGTCAATCCACAATGCATCTTCCTCTCCAGGACTTCGAAAAGGTACTCTTGGAACACCAATAGGCATTAAATAAAAGAAAAATTAAGTACTATATCTCACTTTGATGTGAAAGCGTAACAGTGGGTTTAGTGGCCTAATACTATTGATTTTATTATCCTATTTTATCCATAGATTGACTAAGTTCATAAAAAAAGAAGACAAAATGAATAAAGGAAAATTCTTACAAATGAGTCCTTTGAATGATGAACAAATATATATATATTCACTCATATAAAATGGTATCAACCCCCTTACCATTGCGTATTGTTACTTATCGGGTGTAGAATAGATCTGCTTCTTTTTGTTCCTACGAACAAAATAGTTTCATTATTACTAAAAGTAATTATTACGAAAAGCATCAAACAAATATTAATCCTTTCCCCGAGAGAATCCCCTAAAAAAGGGGTCTATAGCATAGCTTTTTCCAATGCAATAAAGTTACATTGTGTCTATTTTTCGTTGATAAAGGGGTATTTCCATGGGTTTGCCTTGGTATCGTGTTCATACCGTCGTATTGAATGATCCCGGTCGTTTGATTTCTGTCCATATAATGCATACAGCTCTGGTTGCTGGTTGGGCCGGTTCGATGGCTCTATACGAATTAGCCGTTTTTGATCCCTCTGATCCTGTTCTTGATCCAATGTGGAGACAGGGTATGTTCGTTATACCCTTCATGACTCGTTTAGGAATAACGAATTCATGGGGCGGTTGGAGTATTACAGGGGGGACTGTAACGAATCCGGGTATTTGGAGTTACGAAGGTGTGGCCGGGGCACATATTGTGTTTTCTGGCTTGTGTTTTTTGGCAGCTATCTGGCATTGGGTGTATTGGGATCTAGAAATATTTACTGATGAACGTACAGGAAAACCCTCTTTGGATTTGCCTAAGATCTTTGGAATTCATTTATTTCTCTCAGGGGTGGCTTGCTTTGGTTTTGGTGCATTTCATGTAACAGGATTGTATGGTCCTGGAATATGGGTGTCCGATCCTTATGGACTAACCGGAAGGGTACAGGCCGTAAATCCAGCGTGGGGTGTGGAGGGTTTTGATCCTTTTGTTCCGGGAGGAATAGCTTCTCATCATATTGCAGCAGGGACCTTAGGTATATTGGCAGGTCTATTTCATCTTAGTGTTCGTCCACCCCAACGCCTATACAAAGGATTACGTATGGGAAATATTGAAACCGTCCTTTCCAGTAGTATTGCTGCTGTCTTTTTTGCAGCTTTTGTAGTTGCTGGAACTATGTGGTATGGTTCAGCAACTACCCCGATTGAATTGTTTGGTCCCACGCGCTATCAATGGGATCAAGGATACTTCCAACAAGAAATATATCGAAGAATTGGTGCTGGCTTAGCCGAAAATCAAAGTTTATCCGAAGCTTGGTCTAAAATTCCTGAAAAACTAGCTTTTTATGATTACATCGGCAATAATCCGGCAAAAGGGGGATTATTCAGAGCGGGCTCAATGGACAACGGGGATGGAATAGCTGTTGGGTGGTTAGGACATCCTATCTTTAGAGATAAAGAGGGGCATGAACTTTTTGTACGTCGTATGCCGACGTTTTTTGAAACATTTCCAGTTGTTTTGGTCGACGGGGACGGAATTGTTAGAGCCGATGTTCCTTTTAGAAGGGCAGAATCAAAATATAGTGTCGAACAAGTAGGTGTAACTGTTGAGTTCTATGGCGGCGAACTGAATGGAGTCAGTTATAGTGACCCTGCTACTGTGAAAAAATATGCTAGACGTGCTCAATTGGGTGAAATTTTTGAATTAGACCGTGCTACTTTGAAATCCGATGGTGTTTTTCGTAGCAGTCCAAGGGGTTGGTTTACCTTTGGGCATGCTTCGTTTGCTTTGCTCTTCTTCTTCGGACACATTTGGCATGGTGCTAGAACCTTGTTTAGAGATGTTTTTGCTGGTATTGATCCGGATTTAGATGCTCAAGTGGAATTTGGAACATTCCAAAAACTTGGAGATCCAACTACACGAAGACAGGTAGTTTGATACAATATTGCTTTGTTACTTTTCGTTTTTATTTTATTTGACTGACTATAGGGTTGGGGTACCGGATAAATCTTGATTTGACATTTGACTCGCTGCCTTTTCTTTGACTTTTGTTCTTTCTTTATCCGGGAGACGGTCCAAAATAAACAGGTATGGAAGCTATAATTGTAAACCACGATCGAATCTATGGAAGCATTGGTTTATACATTTCTTTTAGTCTCAACTCTAGGAATAATTTTTTTCGCTATCTTTTTTCGCGAACCGCCTAAAGTTCCAACTAAAAAGTAAAAGGATGAAATGATTTTTCATTATCTCAATTGAAAGTAATGATCCTCCCACTATTGGGAGGATCATTACTTCGACTAGTCCCCGTGTTCCTCGAATGGATCTCTTAGTTGTTGAGAGGGTTGCCCAAACGCAGTATATAAGGCGTACCCAGTAAAACTTACAAGTAAACCAGATAAAAAGATGGCGACTAGGGTTGCTGTTTCCATTATTATATAGTTTTAAGACATTATGTAGTTTTAAGACCACAATGGATCTATGATAAGATCATTTATTTACAACGGAATGGTATACAAAGTCAACAGATCTTAATGAATATAAAATATTATGGCTACACAAACCGTTGAGGGTAGTTCTAGATCTGGCCGCCCAAAACGAACTAATGCCGGGAGTTTATTGAAACCATTGAATTCAGAATATGGTAAAGTAGCTCCTGGTTGGGGGACTACTCCTTTGATGGGTCTTGCAATGGCTCTATTTGCAGTATTTCTATCTATTATTTTGGAGATTTATAATTCTTCCATTTTACTGGATGGAATTTCAATGAATTAGATTTACAAGAACCATTAACTAGCTTTTTCAATCCAAAGTGAAGCGTTTAGTTTTCTGATTTTTATCCCATTCTATTTTGGTAGTTCGACCGTGGAATTTCTTTTTTTCTGTATTTCCGGAATATGAGTGTGTGACTTGGTATAATTGATCCTATGGCTAGTACAGAGAATAGATCTGTCATCTTGATAGAGATGGTTTTACTTCGTCGGATATTCGTTTTAGTATCTGGAGCACGGAATATATGAAATAGATTACTATAGATTGCTAAAGTATTAGAACTATGATTCATACTTAATAGTCAGACCTCGTGGCCGGACTTCAAAAAATTTTTAAAAGAGTTAGAAGTTATAAATAGAAAGATTTTGATTCTTTCAAACTTCCGTTTATGCTTATTTTGATCAAAGGACAAAGATTTCTTTTGATTTTTCGTCATTAGATCTAGTCATTGAATAAGTGATGATCCAACGGTTCTTAACTCAGGGAATTTTGGGACTTAGTTTGAGAAGGTTTTATTGAATCATCGTGGTTCTAGTATGAATCTGAGGTTTTAATCGATTCATAGGGTCTTAACAAGAGAATTCCTATCAATAAAAAAAAAAAACAGCAGTAAAGCCGCATTACACATAAATAACAACAAAGAAAATAGGTAAATAGAAGATTCAAGAGGCCTATAACGATCGATATAGAGACGAATGAGCCGACTTGATTTTTTGGCATTATAACCACAAAGAATAGTTTTCGGGTTTTTTATTCTTTCATATCTTAAGAAAAAATGGAATCATAGAATTAA